GTAATATTAGTATAATTATTATTATTTTTAATTTTCGATTAAAAGATTGATATTATGGATAAGTTTTTTTAGTCTTCTAAACTGATTATGAGGTTATTCTCACTTATTTTGTTGTTTTTTGTTTTTTTTTTGTTGCTTTTTTTTAGTTTTGTTAATTTTTGTGTTGTGGATTGTGTTATTTGATGGAGAGTATTTGTTATTTGTACTTTTGTTTTTATTTTTTTTGTAAAAAATGTTGATAGGTTTTGTTTAGTTAATTATTATGTGATTCAGGAGGTTAGCGGTTATTATTTTTTGTTTTTTGATAATTGAATTTTGCAGTTTGTAGTTTTGATGTTAAAGTCAGGTTCAGCTCCTTTTCATTTTTGGTTGTTTAGGGTTTTATCTGGTTTGAATAAGTGGTATCTTTTGTGGTTTTTGGTTTTACAGAAGTTACCTTATTTTTTTGTTTTAGTTAATTTTTGTGGTGACTTTTTTTTTATATTGTTGTTTATTGGTATGATTGTTTGTTACCTACAGTTTTTTTATTTTCGTAGTTTTGGTGATATGGTTGTTATTAGGTCTACTGAGTCTTTTAATTGGTTATTACTTATAAGTGTGTTTTCTCTTAATGAGGTGTTTGTTTTTTTTTTTTTTTATTATTTTACTATAATTATGGTAATTTCTTATTTGTATAGGTGGTGATTTAATTTTTTTAGTGTCGAGATGTTGATGGTTTTTTTTAATGTTCCTATAAGTATTACTTTTTTTTTGAAGATTTTTGTTTTGTTTGATGGGTCTGTTGGTTACTGTTATTATTTGTTATTGTTGTTATTGCCTTTGATGTCTATTGGTTTGGGTTATTTTTTTTTTGTGATTTGTATAGTTAGATTTAATTATGGTTTAAAATATTATGACTATTTTTTGTATTTGATTTTTTGTTTTGGTTTGTTATCAGTTTTTTGCTGTTTTAGTTTTTTTTAAAATATCTAATTTGTAATTAGGAGAGTTTTCAGTTTGTATTTAGTTTTTTTTCTTGTTTTGTTGTGTTTTCTCGATTTCTTTTTTTTTTTTTTGTTTTTTTTTATTTTTATTTTTCTTGGTGTTGTTGATTGTTCTTGATGTGGAAATTTTTATTTTTTTGATTCTTTTAATTTTGTTTTTTTGTCTTTTTTAAGAGTTTTTGTGTTAGGTTTTATTTGTTTATCAGAACTTGTGAATGGGTTAGTTTTTTTTAGTTGTTTGATTATTTTTTTTGGAGTATTTTTTTTTTATTCTGGGAGTCTTTTATTTTTTTATATGTTCTATGAGTTAACTATAATTCCTGTTTTGTTTTGTTTATTAGGTTATGGTCGTCAGGTTGAGAAGATTAGGGCTTGTTATTATCTTATTTTTTATACTTTATTTTTTGGTATGCCTTATTTATTTATTTATAGGCGTATTTTTTGTTTTTTCAATTTTGTTTATTATGATTTTTTTGTGTCTTTTGAATTTATTTTTTTTCTTAGTATGTGTTTTCTGGTTAAGTTTCCTGTTTACTTTTTGCATGTGTGGTTACCTAAGGTTCATGTAGAGGCTCCTACTAGTACTAGGATGATTTTAGCTGGCGTTATGTTAAAGTTTGGTGGTGCGGGTCTTTATCGTGTTGGTAAATCTTTAAGTTATTTTAGTTTAGAGTTATTATTTTTTTTATCTTTGATTAGAATGATTTTTTGTTCTTTTATTTGTTTGATACAAAGTGATTGTAAGTCTTTAGCTGCGTATTCTTCTATTTGTCATATGGGTTTTGTTTTGTTATCTGAGATTAGGATGTTGTATTATGGTAAGAGTATATCTTTGGTTATAATGATAGCTCATGGTTATACTTCTGTTTTGATATTTTATTTTATTGGTGAGTTTTATCATATTGCTGATAGTCGTTTAGTTTATTACTTACGTGGTTATTTTAATATTAGATTGTTGTTTAGTTTGATATTTTGCTTGACTATGGTTTCTAATTTTGGTTTTCCTGTTTGTATTTCTTTTTTTTCTGAGTATTTAATGTTGAACTGGTTTAGTTCTATTTTTTGTTGAGGTGTTTTTTTTCTGTTTTTGTATTATTTAGTTTCTTTTTATTATTCTATTTATTTTTTAGTTTGTTTTTTAGTAGGTGGTAAAATTAGTTATGTTTGTGATATGCGTGGTGTAATTTGTTTACCTATAGTTTTTATAATTTATAATTTTTTTTGGTTTGTTTTTGTTATTTAGTATGAATATTTTTTGTGGAATGACTTTTGGTAATTTTTTAGGTCAAAGGATTTATAATACTGTTAATCATAAGACTATTGGTACTTTTTATATTATCTTGGGATATTGAGCTGGTCTAGGTGGTTCTGTGTTATCTATAATTATACGTTTGGAGTTGTCTAGTCCTGGTGGATATTTACTATCTGGTAGAGGTCAGGTTTATAACTCTGTTTTGACTATGCATGGGGTTTTAATAATTTTTTTTATGGTTATACCTATTTTGATTGGTGGTTTTGGCAATTGGATACTTCCTGTAATATTGGGTGCTCCTGAGATGGCTTTTCCTCGTGTTAATGCTTTATCTTTTTGGGTTACTTTTTCTGCTTTGTTGATGGTTTATCAATCATTTTTTATTGGGAGTGGTCCTGGAAGTAGTTGAACTTTTTATCCTCCTCTTAGTACCGTTGGTCAGCCAGAGATGTCGTTAGATGTGATAATTTTAGGTCTCCATACTGTTGGTATTGGTTCTTTGTTAGGTGCTATTAATTTTATGGTCACTGTGCAGAATATACGTTCTGTTGCTGTTACTTTGGATCAGATTAGAATGTTTGTTTGAACTTCTTATTTAACTTCTTTTTTGTTAGTTTTATCTGTTCCTGTTTTAGCTGGGTCTTTATTGTTTTTGTTGATAGATCGTAATTTTAATACTTCTTTTTATGACACTAGTAAGGGGGGTAGGCCTCTTCTTTATCAGCATTTGTTTTGATTCTTTGGTCATCCTGAGGTTTATGTTATTATTTTGCCTGTTTTTGGTATTATTAGTGAGGCTGTTTTATTTTTGACTGATAAGGATCGGTTATTTGGGCAAACAAGAATAACTTTTGCTTCTATTTGAATTGCTATTCTGGGTACTTCTGTCTGAGGGCATCATATATATACGGCGGGTATAGATATTGATACACGTACTTATTTTAGTGCTGCTACTATGATTATTGCTATTCCTAGAGCTGTAAAGGTTTTTAATTGATTGGGAACTTTTTTTGGATCTAATCAGAAGTTTCAGCCTCTATGATGTTGGACTTATAGTTTTATTTTTCTTTTTACTGTTGGAGGGTTGAGAGGTATTATTTTGAGTGCCGCTAGTTTAGATGTTGTTTTACATGATACTTACTATGTAGTGGCTCACTTTCATTACACTTTGAGTCTTGGTGCTGTTTACGGAATTTTTTGTGGATTTTGTTTGTGATTGCCTTATGTTTATGGAGTGTCATTTGATAGCGGGATAATAATAGCTGTTTTTTTGTGTTTTTTTATTGGTACTAATATAACTTTTTTTCCTATACATTTTGCTGGTTTGCAGGGTATGCCTCGTAAGATTTTGGATTATCCTGATTGTTATTCTATGTTTCAGATTGTTTCTTCTTTGGGTTCGATAGTGACTTTTATTGGTTTTATATTATTTAATTATCTGTTGATTGATTCTATTTTTGCTTCTCGGTTTTTGGGTATTTCTTTTTATAATGGCCATAGTCCTGCTTATGTTTTAAATGTTCCTCCAATGCCAGATTCTTTTATTGAGGATTTTTTAGGTGTTGGATTGTATTGAAAGTCGTTAAGGAAGAATATTCCTTTGTATGGCTATCGTGTTGTTGGATATGGTTACTTTAGAAAGTAATTGTAGAATTAGGTTAAATTTAAACTTTTAGTTTTCAAAACTAAGAATTATTTTCTATTAAATTAATTAAATTTTGAGTTGTTTTGGTTTAATTTTTTTTATTATCTTTTATATTGTAGTTTTTTTGTCTCTGTGTTGATATTTTGTTTTAGTTTTCTTGAGTGGGATCCTTTGAAAAGTAGTGTGTTGATGTGTCTAGGTATTTTGTTTATGAGTTGTTATATTTCTTTAGGTTTACATGTTTGGTATTCTTACTTTGTTATTTTGATTTTTTTGAGTGGTGTTTTTTCCTTGTTGACTTATTTCTGTAGTTTATCAAATTTTAGTGATTATAATAATTATTTCTACTTGTTTGTTGTTCTTATTTTTTCATTATTTATTCTTGTATTTTTTTTTGATTATGATTTTTTTTTTTTTTGTCATTTAGATTTAAATTTTTTATATATTTACTATGATTTCAATTATTATTATATTTTTTGGATTGTTTTTGTCTTGTTGTTATTTTTAAGTTTAATTAGTTTTAGTTTGAGTAGTGGTTTAGTTTTTATACGGGGGCTTTAGATATTAAAATAGATTGTCTATATCTGATTACGGCTCAGCTAGGATTAATATTTATTGTTTGGATTTAGTTTAATTAAAATTTCTTTTTTTGGGTTAGAAGATTTTTCCAAAATGTTATATGTTTTTTTGAATTCTTTGTTTTTTCTGCCTGCTAGTTTTACTTTAACTTATATATGGAATTATGGTAGCATATTGGGTATTATGTTGATATCGCAAATTGTTACTGGTTTTTTTTTAACTTTTTATTATACTTCTGGTGATGCTTTTAGTTCTGTTCAGTATGTTATGTTTGAAGTTAATTTTGGTTGGCTTGTTCGTGTTATACATTCTAATGGTGCCTCTATGTTTTTTTTGTTTATTTATTTACATATTTTTAAGGGATTAATTTATGGTAGTTATCGTCTTACTAAGGTTTGGTTGAGTGGCATTGTTATGTATTTTTTACTTATGGGTATTGCTTTTACTGGTTATGTGTTGATTTGAGGACAAATAAGGTATTGAGCCGCTGTAGTTATTACTAGACTTATAACTTCTATTCCGTATTTGGGTAAATATTTAGTTTGATGAATTTGAGGTAGCTTTAGTGTTTGTAGTAATACTCTGAAGTTTTTTTATTCTATCCATTTTATTTTACCGTGATTATTGATGGTTTTGGTTATTTTTCATTTGTTTTTTTTACATTTTACTGGTTCAAGATCTGCTCTTTATTGTCATGGGGATTATGATAAAATTCATTTTTTCCCAGGGTTTTGGATTAAGGATAGTTTTGATTTTTTTTTTTATTATTTGTTGATTTTATTTAGTTTGTTTTTTTCTTTCAGTTTAATTGATCCAATGATTTTTGTAGAATCGGATACTATAGCTAGGCCGGCTCATGTGGTGCCTGAGTGGTATTTCTTGTTTGCTTTTACTATTTTACGTTCTGTTCCTAGAAAGTTATTTGGGGTTATTTTAATATTGAGTTCTGTTTTTGTTTTGTTAATGGTTGCTTTTTCTGTTAGTTATCGTTCAATTTTGGATAATGTTTTATATTTTGTTATTATAATTTTTGTTATATCTTTTTTTTGGTTAACTTGGGCTGGTCATTATCCTACGGATTATCCTTTTGATTTGTTTAATATTGTTTTTACTTTGTTATATTTTGTTTGTATTTTTTTTATTTGTTTATTAAATTTTTTTAGAAATTTATTGTTTAAGTTTATTTTTAGTATAATAAGTATAGTAAATTTAGGTTTTACTGGTGTAAAAATAAAATTTTTTTAAAGTTTCGTAAGTTTCATAAGTTAGAATATAGGTATTATCCTGCCATAGTAGGTATTGGTATTTTAGGTTTTGATATTAGTTTATCTTTGTTTATGAATTTTGGTATATTTTTTTCTTTTTTTGTTTGTTTGCTTTACTTGTTTTATATTTTCTTGTTGTGAGTTAAGGACGTTATTATGGAAGATATTAGAGGTGAATATTCTCTTTATGATTATCGTATGTTTACTCAAGGTTTTCGTTTGTTTCTTTTTAGAGAGTTATCTTTATTTTTTTCTGTTTTTTGGTCTTTTTTTGATTATTCTCTTTGTCCCTTAACTTGATTTGGCGGGGAATGGTGTCCTATTGGTATTTTGTCTCCTGATTATTTGGGGATTAATGGTGCAGCTAGAATTTTTTTGATGATGAATAGTCAAATTCTTAAGTATTCTCGTCGATTTTTATGTCTTAATATATTAAATTGTGAATATTTTTTATTGATTTGTATTTTTATTGGTTCTTTTTTTTTATGTTTTCAATATTATGAGTATACTAATAATTGTTTTGTTATAAGTGATAGTGTGTATGGTAATGTTTTTTATATTGGAACTGGTCTTCATGGAATACATGTTTTTATTGGTGTTCTTTTTCTTATTTTTAATTATTTTCGTATTAAGGTATTTAATTTTAATTGGTATCATACTCAGTCTTATGATATGTCAATTGATTATTGACGATTTCTAGAGTGAATATGGGGATTAATATTTAGCTTATTATATGTATGAGGTTCTTAATATTAATTTGCAAGGGGAATGTTTTTGATGTTTTTTATTTTATTCTTTTTTTGTATATATTTATGTGTTATTTTTTCTTGGTTTTAAAGAATTTTATTTTTAAGGTTAAAAAGTCTGATTATTAGAAATATACAATATGTGTATGTACATTAAGTTAAAGCTTATGTACATACACATACATATATGTACTCTTGTTAATCGTACATATATGTTAACATATACATAAAATGTTAGTAATTATAATAAATATAATTACTATAATAATTCAACATAGCGGTTGAATTACACTAGTCTTCTAAAGTATACATATTATAAATTTTAATATACTTGATTTGCATTCATGAGATACTTGTATACTAAGGCTTTTTAGTATAAGAAGTATAACTATTTTAAGCGTAGTTGGTTTTAAGCTAGAATTTTTAGTATACTTTTGGTATTACTAACTGTTGATTAGTAGGTTTTGGAATTCTTAATACGGTAGGATAAAGAAGTCTATAAGATTCATATTCTTAGGGTTAACTGTATTTGAAAGGATTATTTTAAAGTTAGAATTTTTGATTCTTAATCAAAAGGTTTATTCTTTGGCTATTTTTGTTCTTTTTGGCTTTTTTATTTTTTGTTTTTAAATATGATCGTCTGATTTTTGTGATTTTAGGTATTGAGTTTTTTTTTTTTTCTTTGATTGTTTATTATGTTTTTTATTTCGAGTCTATGATGTTTTTTTATTTTATTTGTCTTGGTGTTGTCTCTGGTGTTGTTGGATTAGTGGTTTTTTTTTTTAGGATTAAGGGGTATGGTTTTGATAAGGTTTTGTTTTATTTTTAGAATTTTAAGTTTGATTTTGGTTTTGGTTGTATTAAGATAGTATTACTTATTTTTAGTTTATTTAATGTGAAATTTTTTATCTACTGGTAGTTTTTTGATTGTTTTACTAGTGTTCCAGAATAATCGGCTATACATTTTAATTTTTAACTCTAATTGTTGTAATGTTTTCTTGTTTTTTGAGTTCTTATTTTGATTTTTTGTAAAATATTTCAATTTTTTTTTTTTTAAGAAAATTTTTAAAATTTGGTTTAGTTGAACTGGATTAGTACCCAGGTAATCAAAATTAATTAATTCGGGAGTAAAGTTTTGTTTAAACCGAAAAAATATTGACTGACTCTGGATTTCTTTTTGGAATATGTGTATGGAGAGCCCTCTTTTATAGTAAATCTTTTTTTGCACATGTATGATTGTTTAGTTTTTATTTTATTTTGTAATGCTTTATTTTTAGATTAAAAACAGATATATATTTGGCTTATGGGTTTATTAATCATGTATTACTATTATAAATTTTTTTTGGATGGTATTTTATTTTTTATCTGAAATTGGAAAAAAAAGTAATTATTTTTTTATGTGTTAGTGAATTTAATAAATAGAGTGGTACAAACCATCCGTCAATGGCCTAAAGGGGCGTAAGTTGTAGTATGGTAGAGGTAAGGAAACTTGTTTCTATGTTTTAAGGTTTTAGTTTATTATTTAGAACAAAGAATTGTAAATTCTTAGGATTTTATCTTGTTTGTTTTTTATTATCTTGGTGTTGTTGTTATAATTGTTTTTATTTTGCAAGGTGTTGCTTTCTTAGTTTTATTGGAGCGACATTATTTAGGAGGCTCTCAATGTCGTGTTGGTCCTAATAAAGTAGGTTATTCTGGGGTTCTTCAATGTTTGTTTGATGGTTTTAAGTTAATAAAGAAGGAGCATGTTTTTTTGTTTAGTTCTTCTCATTTTTCTTTTTTGTTTATGCCTGTTAGTAGTTTTATATTGATGGTTTTTTTTTGGTTTACTTTACCTTATTTTTACGTTTTTTTATCTTTTGAATTTTCTGGTGTGTTTTTGTTTTGTTTAATGGGTGTTTCTGTTTATTTTATTATATTATCTGGTATTTTTAGTGGTAGAAAGTATTCTTTTGTTGGCGGTTTACGTTCTAGGGCTCAGAGATATTCTTATGAAATTGCTTTTTCTGTTTATTTATTGATTTTTCTTTTTTTTAATAAGAGAATTAGTTTATGTTCTAGTTTTTGTTTGTTTTTTTTTTTGTTTTTTTTGCCTTTTTTTTGTTTAGTTTTAATCGATTTACATCGTGCTCCTTTTGATTTTTCTGAGTGTGAAAGAGAATTGGTTAGTGGTTTTAATGTGGATTATTCTAGGACTGGTTTTGCTTTTTTATTTTTGGGAGAGTATGGTAATTTGTTGTATTTTAGTTTTTTATCTTCTAGTTTGTTTTTTGATAGTAGATTTTTGCTTTTTTATTTTATGGTTTGTTTTATTGTTTTTTCTCGTAGCGCTTATCCTCGTTTTCGTTTTGATATGTTAATGATGATGTGTTGGTTAATTTTTTTACCTATTGGTTTTTATTTTTTTGGGTTTTTATATGTTGTTTTTATAATGTGCTTTTTTAGTTTAATTGTTGAATAATATTTTGAAAAGATATAGGTTTTGTTTAAGCGATTTTTATTATATATGTTTTGTGGTTTTGGATGTTTTTATATTTACTATATATAGAATTGTGTAAGTTTTTTGAGATGGAAATTTTATTTACTTTTGTTAAGTTTTTAGTATTGAATTTTGATCATCGTGGTTTACAGTCTTGTTTGTTTTTTAAGTTTGTTGTTTTTTTGTTGGGTATTTTTTGAGGTTGTGGTTTGCTATTTCCATTGTTTAGTCCTTGGGCTTGTATTGGTTATTTGTTTTTACTTACAAATTTATCTTGGTTGGGGGTTCGTACTTTTTCTTTGGCTGTTGAGGGTTTTATGGTTTTTTTTGAAGGTGATCATTCTTGGAATTGGTTTTCTAGACTTGTGATATTTTTTTCTCATTGATTAAGTTTTTTAATAAGTAGAGTAGCTTTAACGTTACGAATTAGAATTATTTTTTTGATTGGTCATTTTTTGATGTTTAGTATTATTGGTTTAAGGGTTTTTGGTTCTTTTTTTGTTTTATTGGTTGTTATTCCTATTGAGTTGTTTTTTGCTTTTTTGCAGAGATATATTTTTTTGACTTTGGTGTGTATGTTTTTGTTGAATATAGTTTAAGTACTATTTTACTATTATAATAGTTTAAGTTTAGAATTTTGTTTTGATGGGACATTGGTTTGTTATAATTTGGCTTTTTAGTATAAGTTGTTATTTTTGTTTTCCAAACAGAAGGTTTAGTAAGCTAATTATTTATTTACAGAATTATGTGTTTCCTTTGCCTAGGAATATTTATGTTTTTTGTTGTTATTATGTACATAATTATTATTCTCATGTGATTTTTTTTGGTTTTTTTGTGATAGTCATGATAGTTGTTGCTTGGTATTGCTATGGGAATTCTTTTAAGTTTGATGTAAAGCGTAGTGACAGACGTATGGTTGAATTGTTTTTACAGATTATGGTTATTAATTTTTTAGTTTTGATAGCTGGACCTGGTTTTTGATTAATTCAGTATCAGGGTCGGATATTTCGGGATTCTGAATTGACATTGAAGGCTATTGGCCATCAGTGGTATTGGAGGTATGAGTATGGTGATAGAGGAAAGTTGTGTTTTGATTCTTTTATGAAGCCTTTGGATGAGTTAAATTTTGGTGAGTTTCGGTTATTTGATGTAGATAATCGTTGTGTATTACCAATGATAACTAATATTGGACTTTATTGTACTTCGAGTGATGTTATTCATTCTTTTGCTATTCCTAGATGTTTTGTTAAGATTGATGCTCTTAATGGGTTGTTAACTAAGGTTTCTTTGAGTTTTTCTTGTTTGGGATTGTTTTATGGTCAATGTTCAGAGATTTGTGGCTCTGGACATAGTTTTATGCCTATTGTTATAGAGGTGACTTCTATAGAATGTTGAAAGGGATGATCTTTAGGTTTTTTATTGGAGTAGTTATAATTTTTTAGTTTATTTAAAATATTTAGTTGTGGTCTAAAAGATTTTGAAAATTTTAATTTTTTTTTTTTTATTTTTTAGTATTGCATACTGGTAGAATAATATGTCATTTTTATGAATTATAGAAATAAATTGTTTAAAATTGGATTTTTTTTGTTTTTACGAAATTAGGTATATCCAGTTTGGTTATTGATAAGACGTATTTTTATTTCTGTTTTTTATTTTTTATTGTTTAAGTTATATCTCTATTAGGTTTGGTTTTAATTTTTTTATTTTATTAATGTTTTTTTGTTTTTTATATTTTTTGTTGTTTTTTTTTTTTGTTATGGTTAATTTTGTAATCATTTTATAATTTTTACTTTAGTAAAATTTGTTTTTGTGGATGTTTTTGGTTTTGAATTTTGTTTTTGAACTAAATTTGTTGTTAAATGTTTATTAAAAACTTAGGTTTTTTTTTAAAGTTGTCTTCTGCTCAATGAGTATTTAAATGGCAGCCTTAGCGTGATGGCATAAAAGTAGCGTAAGTGATTTGTTTTTTTAATGTTTTCAAGTATGAATGAAGTTTTTAGCAATTTTTTTGTTGTCTTTTTTTTTGAATTATTTTTTTTATTAAAAATTATGGATTTTAGTATTACAAAGATAAGTCTTCGGAAATTTTTTTTTAGGATTAGCTATTTTTTTTGTTTTCTAAATTTTTCTTGGGGATGGATTTTAGAAAATTTTTATACTATTAATATTTTTAAAAATTACTTCGGAGTTAACAGGGTTGTGGACATATAAATAGTTTTTATATTATTATGCTGCGCTACATCGATGTTGTATATTTTTTAGTGAGGGGGAGAGAATTTTTTTAGTTTGAGACTGTTCTTCTTGTATAAAAATTAAACTTGATATTAGTTTAGTTCGTCGTGAGACAGAGCGGTTTATCTTGTATATTTTTTTTTTTATTGGTGTTAGTACGAAAGGAAAGTTATGAAGGCTAATATTTATGGCTTTTGTATTTTTATGGATTTATTTCTGATTTTAAACTTTATTGTTATTTTTTTTTTTTCCTTTTTTGTTCCTTTTTTGATGTTTTTTTTTTCTTTGGTGATTTCTTATCGTGATTTTTTTGATAGGAAGTTGGATAGTTATGAGTGTGGATTTGTTGTGATTGATTCTGTGTATGGTTTTAATATTGTTTTTTTTTCTATTATTTTGATGTTTGTTGTCTTTGAGTTGGAGGTTGTTATCTTTATTATATTGGTCGGTAGGGATCTTTATAGTGTTTTTTCTTTTTTTTTGTTTTTTGTTTATATTGTTTTTAGTTTTTATTTGGAATGGTATTTTGGTAAGTTGGTGTGATTTTTTTGGAACTATAGTATTTTTTAATATTTTTGATTGCAGATCTAAAGATTTTTTGTTCTTGAGTTATTTTTTTTAGTTTTGAAAACTGATTTTGAACGGATTGTTCTTAACTTTTGCTGAATTAGTTTAAGTTAAAAAATTGAATGTTTGGGTCGTTTAGATTAGTTTTCAGTTGAAAGATTTAGTATAATTTTTAGTATGATTCATTGTCTGTGATTAGGATTTGTCTTTTGGTCTTTTAGTTTATTTTTTTTGAATTTTTCATTTACGATGAAGAGGTTTATAGACTTTTTGTTTATTTTGTTTGGTATGTTGTTTATTTTTATTGTGTTGTTATATGTATTGTCATAGTTTTGCCTTATGGTAAATGGATTTTTAGTTGAGGTTTTAATGATTTTTTTAGTTTTGTTGTAACTATTAATTTTGAGGTTTGTTTATTTTTGTTTGTTTTATTGATGGTGTCTTTTATAGTTTTTTTGTATGGATCTTTTTATATGGTTGGTGTTTCTCGTTTGTTTTATTTTTTTTTTTTTTTATTTTTATTTGTGCTAAGTATGGGGGGTTTGATTGTTTTTAGTGGCAGGATTATTATGGTTTTGGTTTTTTGGGATTTTCTAGGTGTTAGTAGTTTTTTTTTGGTTTTGTTTTATGGTAATATGGGTTCTTTTAGAGGTTCTATAAGGACTATTTTTACTAATCGTATTGGTGATTTTTGTATTTTTTTATTTTTTAATGGTTTATTTTTTTTTTCTTGTGGTTTGTTTTCTTATCAGTTTTTTAGTTCTTTGGTTGGTATTATGTTGCTTGTATCTTCTTTTGTTAAGGGGGGTCAGTATCCTTTTGGTGGGTGGCTTCCTAAGGCTATAGCTGCTCCTACTCCTGTTAGGTGTTTGGTTCACAGGAGGACTTTGGTTACTGCTGGTGTTATATTAATAGATTGTTATGTTTTTGTTACTTTGAATGCCAATATTATGAGTCTTATTTTTTATGTTGGTTTTTTTACTATGGTTTTTTCTGGTTTTTGTTCTTTGATTGAAGGGGATGCTAAGAAGATTGTAGCTTTGAGTACTATGTCGCAAATTGGTTTTTGTTTTTTAGCTATTGGTAGAGGTTTTCATTATCTATCTTATGTACATATAATTAGGCATTCTTTTTTTAAGAGTTTGTTGTTTATGCAGGTGGGTTATTTAATTTTTATTAATTTTGGTCAACAAGATTATCGTGGTTATTCTTTGATGGGGCTTTCTGCTCCTTTGTTAGTTAAGTTTCAGATTTTTCTTTCTGTAGTTTGTTTATGTGGGTTGTTGTTTACTAGGGGTGGTTGCAGTAAGGAGTATTTTATATCTCGTTTTTATTATGGTTCTTATAGTATTTTCTTAGTTTTTTTATATTTTGTTGGTGTTTTTTTAACTTTTTGTTATTGTTATCGTTTGTTGTTTTTGTTTCGTGTTGGTAGTGGGATTTTTGATTATGTTGGTTTTTCTAGTAAGTTGTTTTATTATTCTTGTTTTTTTTTAGTTTTTTTTTCTATTGTTTTCACTTTTTGGTGGATTGTTGGTTTTTTGCATTTGCCTGTGGTGTTTAATCGTTTTGAGTATTTTGTTGGTTTTTTTTATGTTTTTTTTATTTGTTGTTTTTTGAATTATTTTTTTCGTTATTACTGTGTTGAGTTTAAAAATAAGTTTTTTATAGATTTTTATTCTAATGTTGTTTATAAGGTAATTCCTGATTTTTTTTATTTTGATAATTTGATTATTAGGTTTAATTACTTTTTTTTTGGATCTTTTCGTTTGTTTTCTTATTTTTTTTTTTCTTTGTTTCGTGGTTTTTATCACGTTGGTTTATTGATTGTATTTTTTTTTGTTTTGTTTTTCTTGATTTTCTAAGTG